GATTTTCAGTTTATGGGGGGTAGTATGGGATCCGTAGTCGGAGAGAAAATCACCCGTTTGATTGAACACGCTGCCAATCAAAATTTACCTCTTATTATAGTGTGTGCTTCTGGGGGGGCGCGCATGCAGGAAGGAAGTTTGAGCTTGATGCAAATGGCTAAAATATCGTCTGCTTTATATGATTATCAATTAAATAAAAAATTATTTTATGTATCAATCCTTACATCTCCGACAACTGGTGGAGTGACAGCTAGTTTTGGTATGTTGGGGGATATCATTATTGCCGAACCCAATGCCTACATTGCATTTGCAGGTAAAAGAGTAATTGAACAAACATTGAATAAAACAGTACCCGAAGGTTCACAAGCAGCTGAATACTTATTCCAGAAGGGTTTATTCGACCTAATTGTACCACGTAATCTTTTAAAAAGCGTTCTGAGTGAGTTATTTAAGCTCCACGCCTTTTTTCCTTTGAATCAAAAGTCAAGCAAAATCAAGTAGAGCACTAAGTTCAATTATTTTTTTTTGTGTTTGTAGCAAAAAGTAGTTAGTTTATCGGAATCAAAGTAAATAAGATAATAATGGCCTTTTCTTTGGTGATAGAAGATCGAATTGTAGAAAGAATCAAAACGAAAGTTGAGGATAACTCTTTTTTTGACCTATATTCCTGATTACGAATCAAGAAACCTTTATCACCAAGAGTGAGTTCTTCCGTTCGTGAAATTAGTAAAATAAAACGAATTTGGTCTTGTCTTAGGTATATAATTTGAAATTTAAATATAGATAATAGAGTTTTGTATCTTTCTCTATCTACCGAAAAACCATTTTAGCTAAAAATCCATGTTGGGTCGGATTCGAACGAATCCTTCGATAATCGGTAAAAAACTCTTTATCTATTTTTAGAAAATTAGAAGACAAGAACAAAAGACAAAGAAATGAAGAAAAATAATAAAGTTTATTATCATTATCATACATATCTTTCTCATGGAGGAGATGAATAAGTCCATTTATTTAGTTCTACAGTTCTACATTCTTTGCACTTATTCTTATTATACGTACTCAGTTAGATTTAGATATATCGATACTTCGATCTATACTAAGAATTTAAAATTCTTCAAATTCTATTAATAATAAATATTATCTAATTAGAATTCAAATTCTTAATTTAATTATAATTATTACGAGATATCTTTATTTATATAATAACATAATAACAGATACAAATAGTAAATCGAGGTACCCCTTCTATGACAAATTTGAACCTTCCATCTATTTTTGTGCCGTTAGTAGGCCTAGTCTTTCCGGCAATTGCAATGGCTTCTTTATTTCTTCATGTTCAAAAAAACAAGATTGTTTAGATCCGCTGGGACCCAATCTCATCCATTTTTTTTTTGAAAACGTGGACTTGTATCATAACACGGATATCTATTTATTGGAATATAGTATAACATGTGATTTCCACCGAACATAAAGGAAAAAACTCTTATGCCCGCAGAAACATGATATATGGATATATCAATTCTAGCAATTTTCAAATAGATCAGGATCTCTGGATGGCTGAAATGTAGTCGGTGAATCTATATGTATATCGATATGTATAGTGGGATCGTATTAAATAAAGAGTATGTTATTATTTTAGATTTAACCAATTTGATGAATTACTCCTAAAGGTTGACATCAAACTAGTGCTAGTTCACCTCAAACTAGTGCTAGTTGATGAGAGTTACTTCGGAAACAAAAAAGTAAAGTCAAATTTCTCTGGGGTATTATCTCAATTCCAATAAAATGCAATCGAGTAAAGTATGACTTGGCGATCAGACGATATATGGATAGAACTTATAACGGGGTCTCGAAAAATAAGTAATTTCTGCTGGGCCTTGATCCTTTTTTTAGGTTCATTAGGCTTCTTATTAGTTGGAACTTCCAGTTATCTTGGTAGAAATTTGCTATCTTTTTTTCCGCCTCAGCAAATCATTTTTTTTCCACAAGGAATCGTGATGTCTTTCTACGGAATTGCGGGTCTCTTTATTAGCTCTTATTTGTGGTGCACAATTTCCTGGAATGTAGGTAGTGGTTATGATCGATTCGATAGAAAGGAAGGAATAGTCTGTATTTTTCGTTGGGGATTTCCGGGAAAAAATCGTCGCATATTCCTCCGATTCCTTATAAAAGATATTCAGTCCGTTAGAATAGAAGTTAAAGAGGGTATTTATGCTCGTCGTGTTCTTTATATGGACATCCGAGGCCAGGGGTCCATTCCCTTGACCCGTACTGATGAGAATTTGACTCCACGAGAAATTGAACAAAAGGCTGCTGAATTAGCCTATTTCTTGCGTGTACCAATTGAAGTATTTTGATAAATTGAGAATCAGAACGTTCATTCAATTAAAGAAAACGTATATGAAAGAACCATAAAACGAAACTCTTTTTATGGTCTTTATGCGTTTTATGGTCTTTATGCGCACGCAATTCAATAACAAATAACAAATCGAAATAATAGATTCATCTCAGACGGCAAACCATTTCGAAAGCAAGAATTTTTTTTAGTTCAATATTTGTTGGAATTGACACTTTAGATCCAGATAGATCGTATCTTGTAAATTTTAAATTCTTTCTTTTGTATTCTTTAATGACCAACAATTGGATTTCTTAATTAAATACTGAGAACTAGCCAATTTATCCTTTGCCAGTCATTTTTTTTTGATCATCCTAATATCTTTCCCTCAATTATTCTATTCCTGACTATGGGTAATCAGTGAAATTTTTTCTAAATATTGGATATTTTGATAGCAAAGGAGTTCTTTCGTCTCAAAATCTGAATAATATTCATTACTTAAAGTGGTTCTTTCGATCATTCATCGAAAGGATACACTTTATTTTTAATTTGACCAATTGAGATATCAGGAAACAATATTCTAAATTTCTTCATTCGAAGTGAATTCTTAGCCTATTTCTGTATTCTTTCTAGATTCAAAGACTAACCACAAAATCACAAAGAAAATAGATTCATAAGTTCGATACCTTGTATAAAACTCATGTGTGTAAGAAATATTCGATCGCATAGAGTGTACGAATGGGTTGATTAACAATTTACAGACGAAAAAATGGCAAAAAAGAAAGCATTCACTCCTCTTTTCTATCTTGCATCTATAGTATTTTTGCCCTGGTGGATTTCTTTCTCAGTTAATAAATGTCTGGAATCTTGGGTTACTAATTGGTGGAATACTGGGCAATCCCAAATTGTCTTGAATAATATTCAAGAAAAGAGTCTTCTAGAAAAATTCAGAGAATTAGAGGAACTCCTCTTCTTGGACGAAATGATCAAGGAATACTCGGAAACACATCTCGAAGAGTTTGGGATAGGAATCCATAAAGAAACGATCCAATTAATCACGATACAAAATGAGAATCGTATGGATACGATTTTGCACTTCTCAACAAATATCATCTGGTTTGGTATTCTAAGCGGGTATTCAATTTTGGGTAAGGAAAAACTTGTTATTCTTAACTCTTGGGCTCAGGAATTCCTATATAACTTAAGTGACACAGCAAAAGCTTTGTGTCTTCTTCTAGTAACTGAGTTTTTTCTCGGATATCATTCACCCCCAGGTTGGGAATTCGCTATACGCTCTATCTATAACGAGGTTGGAGTTGTTGCGAATGAGCAAACTATAACTATTCTTGTTTGCATCCTTCCAGTAATTTTTGATACATGTTTTAAATATTGGCTTTTCCGTTATTTAACCAGTCTGTCTCCGTCAATTTTACTGATTTATGATTCAATAACTGAATGATAAAAGATCCATTGATATTAATCTAATCCAATTAGAATGCTTGGTACTTTGTAGTTGTACATAAGCAAAGTATTGAAAATCATATTTACTCTTCCTATTTCTAACCATCGGGAAGATTCATCCTAGATTATTCCAGCAAATAGCAGAATCGTGGCTAGGGAACTATACTAGCGACCTACCCAATTTATTGTAGAAATTTTCGCGATCAATGATTGGACCATGCAAACTAGAAATGCTTTTTCTTGGCTAAAGAAACAGATTACTCGATCTATTTCCGTATCGCTCATGATATATATCTTAACTCGGACGTCCATTTCAAGTGCATATCCCATTTTTGCACAGCAGGGTTATGAAAATCCACGAGAAGCGACTGGGCGTATTGTATGTGCCAATTGCCATTTAGCTAATAAGCCCGTGGAAATTGAGGTTCCACAAGCGGTACTTCCTGATACTGTATTTGAAGCAGTTGTTCGAATTCCTTATGATATGCAACTGAAACAGGTTCTTGCTAATGGTAAAAAAGGGGGGTTGAACGTCGGGGCTGTTCTTATTTTACCGGAGGGGTTTGAATTAGCCCCTCCCGATCGTATTTCTCCTGAGATGAAAGAAAAGATTGGCAATTTGTCTTTTCAGAGCTATCGCCCCAATAAAACAAATATTCTTGTGGTAGGCCCTGTCCCTGGTAAAAAATATAGTGAAATAACCTTCCCTATTCTTTCCCCGGACCCTGCTACTAAGAAGGATGTTCACTTCTTAAAATATCCTATATACGTAGGCGGGAACAGGGGAAGGGGTCAGATTTATCCCGACGGCAACAAGAGTAACAATACAGTTTATAATGCTACAGCAGCAGGTATAGTAAGCAAAATCATACGAAAAGAAAAAGGGGGGTATGAGATAACCATAACGGATGCGTCAGAGGGACGTCAAGTGGTTGATATTATCCCTCCCGGACCAGAACTTCTTGTTTCCGAGGGCGAATCTATCAAATTTGATCAACCATTAACGAGTAATCCTAATGTAGGCGGATTTGGTCAGGGAGATGCAGAAATAGTACTTCAAGATCCATTACGTGTCCAAGGACTTTTGTTCTTCTTGGCATCTGTTATTTTGGCACAAATCTTTTTGGTTCTTAAAAAGAAACAGTTCGAGAAGGTTCAATTGGCCGAAATGAATTTCTAGATTCGCAGATTTATCGATATCAAG